AGGAATCGCACATATAGGAATTCAAAAAAGAATCGATTTGATCCAGGTCATAATCCATATTGGATTCCCAAATTTATTAATAGAGGGCCAAACACGAGGAATAGAAGAATTACAGATGAATGTACAAAAGGAACTTCATTCTGTGAACCGGAGACTCAACATTGCTATCACAAGAATTGAAAAACCTTATGGACAACCAAATATTCTTGCAGAATATATAGCTTTACAGTTAAAAAATAGAGTTTCGTTTCGAAAGTCAATGAAAAAAGCTATTGAATTAACTGAACAAACAGATACAAAAGGAATTCAAGTACAAATCGCAGGGCGTATCGACGGAAAAGAAATTGCACGTGTCGAATGGATCAGAGAAGGTAGGGTTCCCCTACAAACAATTCGCGCTAAAATTGATCATTGTTCCTATACAATTCGAACTATTTATGGAGTATTAGGCATCAAAATTTGGATATTTGTAAACGAGTTTGGATATTTGTAAACGAGAAATAATAGACCTTCATTTGTCTTGCCATTCTGTCCAGTGATAGAACAAAACAAAAAATTACAAACTGTTTCATTCTTTTTCTGTTAAATCAAACAAAAATGAACAATTCTAATTCTATAAGGTTGAATAAAAATTCGATTGACCATTTAGTATAATTGCTATGCTTAGTGTGTGACTCGTTAGTTTTTTCTTTAGAGTTTAGGGTTGAGATTAAAAAAAAAAAAAAATAGACTAACCCCTACTATGAACTTAGTAACCATATAAATTAATAACCAACTTATTGCTTCGTATTGTCAAGATCCCAAGAAACAGTCACTATATGGGTGGATCGATCATATAGTTGTAGCAACTGAAATTTTTTCCATAAAAAAGAAATCTGATTATGGGTTGTGAAGCAAAAATAAAGGGATGTGGATAAATGGAAGGATGATAGAAAGAGAGAACAAAAATATCAATGATATATGATTCCAATATGTATGGTCTATGAATCACCTCATAAAAGGCAGTGTGATAAAGCATTAATACTGATATAATCAATACTGATATAAATATATAAATGAAATATAAATAAATAAAATATAAAAAAAAGAAAAAAATAATAAAGAATAAAGAGCCTCGGGTTAATAAAAACTGAGGAGATTGACTCGGGAACGAATTTTGCCGGAAGCTCCATTGCAGAGTTCAGGCCTAACCATTAATGGAGAAGCTATGGGAACGACGAAACCTGTGACTGCATAGGATTCTATTGAAAACGAATCCTAATAATTCATTGGGTGGGATGGCGGAACGAACCAAGAAAAAATTGATTTATTCTGAGAGGTGTCATGAATTGACCTTACGAATGAAAGAGTCAATATTCGCCCGCGAAACCTTTATTTATTTATTGGATCACAATTTTTGGCCCGATTCGATAGAGGTAAAAATAAGGATTCATTATATTATACGTTATATTCTAAAAAAAGAAGCATTTTTTATATTTTCTATATCTAATAATATACACGTCCAGCTGTATATTTTGTATATACATCTTCCTATGTAAAAAATGAAATATCAATAAATCCCATTCATTACTTATAATTACTTATATTATTAACTCATAATTACTTATATTATATTATTATTTATAATAATAATTATAAATAATTATTATAATTATACATGTGTATCTGTAATATTATTGAATTATAATTATACATGTGTATCTGTAATATTTAATATTATTGAATCGTTTCATTCGCGAGGAGCTGGATGAGAAGAAACTCTCATGTCCGGTTCTGCAATAGAGATGGAATTAAGAAACAACCATCAACTATAACCCCAAAAGAACCAGATTTCGTAAACAACATAGAGGAAGAATGAAGGGAATATCTTGTCGAGGCAATCATATTTGTTTCGGCGGATACGCTCTTCAGGCACTTGAACCCGCTTGGATCACAGCTAGACAGATAGAAGCGGGGCGGAGAGCAATGACACGATATGCGCGTCGTGGTGGAAAAATATGGGTACGTATATTTCCCGACAAACCTGTTACAGTAAGACCTACCGAAACACGTATGGGTTCGGGAAAGGGATCCCCCGAATATTGGGTATCTGTTGTTAAACCGGGTCGAATACTTTATGAAATGGGCGGAGTATCAGAAACTGTAGCCAGAGCAGCTATTTCAATAGCTGCGTGCAAAATGCCTATACGAACTCAATTTGTTATTTCACGATAGGGATGTAGAACTAAACAAAAGGGATATTGAGGATGAAAAAACAACCGCAGGTTTATTTTTTTCTGGACGGACAATATTTCTTTTTTTCCTTTATCCTTTGCATTGAAATAAGAGATTCAAATAAAAAATATATGATTCAACCTCAGACCCTTTTGAATGTAGCGGATAACAGCGGAGCTCGAGAATTGATGTGTATTCGAATCATAGGAGCTGGTAATCACCGATATGCTCATATTGGTGACGTTATTGTTGCTGTAATCAAAGAAGCAGTGCCAAATATGCCTCTAGAAAGATCAGAAGTCATTAGAGCTGTAATTGTACGTACATGTAAAGAACTCAAACGTGACAACGGTATGATAATACGATATGATGACAATGCAGCGGTCGTCATTGATCAAGAAGGAAATCCAAAAGGAACTCGAGTTTTTGGTGCGATCGCTCGGGAATTGAGACAGTTGAATTTTACTAAAATAGTTTCATTAGCTCCCGAGGTATTATAAATACTAGTAGATGACACTATGATATAGTAGGCTATCTGAAATAGATCAAATTAATAGATTGTGTCTCACGCATATACTTTTTAAAATTTAATAATTCAAAAAAAAAAAACAAAGAAAAAAGAAAAAAGGAAACATGTTGATTATATCAAAATTAGGAGGCACAAAAAATTATAGTTCGTTATGGGTAGGGACACTATTGCCGATATAATAACTTCTATAAGAAATGCTGACATGAATAAAAAAGGAACGGTTCGAATAGCATCTACTAATATCACCGAAAACATTGTTAAAATACTTCTACGAGAAGGTTTTATTGAAAATGTTCGGAAACATCAGGAAAATAAGAAATATTTCTTGGTTTCAACCCTGCGACATAGAAAGACTAGGAAAGGAATATATAGAACCGTTTTAAAGTGTATCAGCCGACCCGGTTTACGAATTTATTCCAACTATCAACGAATTCCTAAGATTTTAGGTGGAATGGGAATTGTAATTCTTTCTACTTCTCGAGGTATAATGACAGATCGAGAAGCTCGACTAGAAAGAATTGGAGGAGAAATTTTGTGTTATATATGGTGATCCTCCTCCTCTGGTATCCTAATTTTATCTCTAACTTCCCATTTGTAAAATAGAGAGGAAAAGTGAGTTATATACCTCTTCCTTCATTAGTTGATACTTCAAGGGGGTTACCTGGAATGAAAGAACAAAAATTGATTCATGAAGGTTTAATTACTGAATCACTTCCCAACGGTATGTTCCGGGTCCGTTTAGATAATGAAGATCTAATTCTAGGTTATGCTTCAGGGAGGATCCGGCGCAGTTTTATACGGATACTACCGGGAGATAGAGTAAAAATTGAAGTAAGTCGTTATGATTCAACCAGAGGACGTATAATTTATAGACTTCGCAACAAGGATTCGAATGATTAGGTGATTTTTTAAGCATTCCTTTCATGGGGACACAATTCGAAGTTAAAAAAAAAATATTCAAGAAACTTATTTTCCTCAAAAGAGTAGATTCAGAATTAAGGTAAGGAATAAGAAATATGAAAATAAGGACTTCTGTTCGTAAAATTTGTGAAAAATGTCGACTGATCCGTAGGCGCGGACGAATTATAGTGATTTGTTCCAATCCGAGACATAAACAGAGACAAGGATAATCTTTCTAAAAAAGAACTTTCTTTTCTAAAGGGGAGGACCCATGTAAGAATAAAAGATCTGTTTTAACATGAAATGGATATCTCCGTATCTTTTCTTTCTGTATATTTCTGACTCATATTTATGAGATGATAAAATATGACAAAAGCTATGCCAAGAATTGGTTCACGTAGGAATGGACGTATTGGTTCACGTAAGAATGGACGTAGAATACCAAAAGGAATTATTCATGTTCAAGCGAGTTTCAACAATACCATTGTAACTGTTACAGATGTACGAGGTCGGGTGGTTTCTTGGGCCTCCGCGGGTACTTCTGGATTCAAAGGCACAAGAAGAGGTACACCCTATGCTGCTCAAGCCGCAGCAGTAAATGCTATTTGTACAGTAGTCGATCAGGGTATGCAACGGGCAGAAGTTATGATAAAAGGCCCTGGTCTCGGAAGAGATGCAGCATTACGAGCCATTCGTAGAAGTGGTATACTATTAAGTTTAGTACGTGATGTAACACCTATGCCACATAATGGGTGTCGACCTCCTAAAAAAAGACGTGTGTAGAAATAAGAATTAAACAGATTTCAAGAGAAATAAATGATTCAATGATCTGATCAAATATTATAATATAATAATACTTATTATAGTATGGTTCGAGAGGAAGTAGTAGGATCCACTCGAACACTACGGTGGAAATGTGTTGAATCAAGAGTAGACAGTAAGCGTCTTTATTATGGTCGTTTCATTCTGTCCCCGCTTATGAAAGGTCAAGCCGATACCATAGGTATTGCCATGCGAAGGGCTTTACTTGGAGAAATAGAAGGAACATGTATCACACGTGCAAAATCTGAGAAAGTAGCACATGAATATTCTACGATAGTAGGTATTGAAGAATCAGTACATGAAATTTTACTAAATTTGAAAGAAATTCTATTGAGAAGTAATCTGTATGGAGTTATAGACGCATCCATCTGCGTCAGGGGGCCTAGATACGTAACCGCTCAAGATATCATCTCACCACCTTACGTGGAAATAGTTGACACGACACAACATATAGCTAACCTGACGGAACCAATTGATTTGTGTATTGAATTACAAATCAAGAGAGATCGCGGATATCGTATGAAATCCGCAAATA